TCATTCTTCTCTTCAAAGAGCTCTGAATCACCATTCTTCTCTTCAAAGAACTCCGAATCATTCTCTTGAAGCTCATCCTCTTCATCATAAATTGTCTGCTTGTCCCGAAATGACTTTGCCCAATAGGGAAATCCCAATTCATTGGGCCTTTCGATACAATCAAATAGAAAGCCCCAAGGGCGCCATATTCTAGGAGCCCAAACTATGTGATTGAATAACTCCTCTTCTATCTGTTGCGGGTCGAGAACTCCTTCCCCTTCTTCAAACTCCGATTCATATTTTTCATAGATAAATTTCTGATCAACGATGGAACTAGATCCATTTTGAATCATATTTAAAGGATTCCTTGGTTCGGGCCGAAGAAGCAATGTCATTCGATCATTATCAAACCGACTGCAATCTTTTTCTGTCCGTGAGGATCCCACCAGAGCGCTTTCTACTTCTAATAGGCCATGAACTAGATCAGAATCATTCTCAACGAGTCCATAAGAAGTGATCCCATTTTTTTCATAAGGTCCGGGTGGAGACCAAAGGTCTTGAGCGACCGATCCGGCAGAACAACTCAAAAGATAAAGAAGTATTGTTAATTTCTTCATGCTCGTTCCCAGTTCGAAGTACCATTTGTACAAATAAGAATCCCCCTCGTTACATGATTTCTTCTTCATATAGATGGATATCGGATCTATGGAGCAATTACTTAGAAGTACATTTTGTGAAACAGCCCTTCCTATCTGATAGAAAAGGATCCCATGATCCTGAACCGATCTTACCTGAGATCGCAAATCCCAAGTTTGCCTATGAAGAGCAGATCTAATTATATTAGTGTCTATAATGGATTTCTTTTGTATAATACTAATCGATAGGGCCTCATTGGTAAGTGCTACAAGATCTCGTACATTGGAACTCATAGTTAGGGACCCCAATCCATTAATATGGAACATTTTCTTTTCCAAGTGAAATCCCCTAGTATATGAAAGAGTGAAAAAGTGCTTTCGTTGTTGTGGAATAAGAAGCCTTCGTATCTTAATGCATGTATTTAATTTATTCGGAGCTATTAGAGCGGGATCTACTTTTTGGGGAATATGAGTCGAAGCAATAACAAGAATATTTTTAGTGGAACATCTTTCACAATTCTTGGAGAGATAGTTCACTAATAGACCGAGGGATAAGTCATTCGACTCAGTCATATCCAGATCATGAATGTTTGGAATCCATATTATGCAAGGAGACATTGCTTTTGCTAATTCGAATTGAAGGGTGATATAAAATCGGTCTATTTCCGGCATCATATCCATAGGTAGTGCACTCATCATAGTTAGAAACTTCAGTTCCGTATCAAGGTCACGGTCGAGATTGTCACAATCATCAATATTGTCACTATCATCAATATTGTCACTATCATCAGTATCGAAAACATCCTCCTCACTATCATCAATACCCCAATCCTTAGGATTGGTCTCCAGGAACTTGTTCAGAACTACTGTAATGAAAGGAACATAGGAGTTTTTCGCTAGGTATTTGACCAAATAGGATCGGCCAGTTCCTATAGAACCTATCACTAAAATACCCCTAGGAGGGGTTAGGGCTAAGCGGAGCGAAAAAGGTTTCGGGAAATCAAAACTACTAGCCCCACACGCAGTTTGTGAATAAGTTATTGTCTGATAATGAGCAAGGAATATCCGTCTTTCTGCTAAGCAGGATGTATTGAACTCATAATTCATTAGATACTTTTTATGAATGTCAATTAAATATTGTAAGTAAAATGTTCCCGGTTGTTCAATCATTTGATAACCAGAGTTATTCTTTGATAAATGATCACTATGAGTCAGACTCAATAGAATTTGATCAATCCCTTTTTCTGTCGTTAAGGTAGAGAACTGAACTAAGAATTCTCTTTCTTTATCATCAATCAAACCACTGCTCGAGACCCAGGATTCTATTTTATCATCAATCCAATCCCCATTCACGTTTTTTCTTTTTCTTATCAAAGAATAGATCGTTTTACTTGTATGACTTAAATGTCTTGTATTTCTAGAAAAATCTATTCGATTGATGGGATTTGGTATGATACTTATGAGATCGATGAGATTAAAATCTTTCTTCTTAGAACGTATTGATTTGACCCCACGACCACCACCCTTGCCGCCACTTCGTCTTTCTTCTAGAGAATTTCCTAATTGTTCCAGAGCAACTAGAAAGAGATTCTTTAACCAGAAAGAATTCAGTTCAGATGTAGGATACCTATCCAGAAGTTTTCGCAACTCAATCATGTATGATGGAATCATCAAAGATTTGACCTTTTCGAACTCTGTCTGTAACTCACTAGAGAATCGAGAAACAAAGAGAAGATGTGTATGAACGAGATATCCAGTAACAAGAAGAAGGAAAAGGATTGAATAGCGGAACTCCCGAATATTTAGCGATCTCAGATGTGTCGATATCAATGGTGACTCATTATTTCGATGAGTAATTTCTTCGGACAGAAGAAAATTTTGTAAACACTCACTCGAAATCTTACTTATCAGATTCCATTGTGAAAGACACAATTTTTTCTGAAGAATTCGCCATGATATATCTGATCCATGCATAATATCATGAAAAATGGATACAAATTTTTGGCTTCTATTTAGTATCGGCAATAGGTTTGAAAAAGTATCTAAAAATATGAAATTTAGACATCTGTACCCTGTCGAGGTAAGGAACCATGGTATATATCTTTGGAATCGATTCCATTTTGAGAGAGTTGAAAAAGCACTATCTCGTTGAAAGGTTCTGTACATTTGCCCCTTCTCAAGGCATTTTTTTAGACAAGTACTACGGTTTTTCCTCTTTTCGGATGGTAAATATTTCTCAGAATATGGAGTGTGAATCAAACCCATGTTTGAATTACAATTCAGATACTGAGAGTTCTTCCCTTCTGAAACAGGTAGATTCATATCTGAAAGACGTTGACAATAATTTCTTTCAAAATTGACTATTTGTTCCTCTGTTAGAGGTGTTCCAGAAATGTCTGTGATCGAGTAAATAGCTCTCCGAACGAATGGATCGGATAGAATTGGAAAATGGAAAGATTTGGACAAGTTATACCCTTCGTCACCACTTTGTGGAAAATCGTTAGGTATCAATATGTTAGATACCTGTAACTCGATTGGTAAAATAGTATCTCTCTCCAAAAAAGCATGTTTTTTTTTCCCGCCGCACAAAGAAAATATTTTGTTGCGAATGAACAAGATATTAAGGAATTGTCCATACGTACAATCAGAATTATTGATACCGGCCCTTTCCACATAAAAGGGGAATCTTTTGTTACAATAGAAGGAGAAGTTATATTGATTATTCAAGAATCGAAGTCGATTTGCTTTATAAAAAGAGGATATCAATGAACTTCTATGAAAGGGTTTCAGGGGATTCAGCCAATTGTCTTGATCGTGGGATCTCATTGAAAAATAAGAATCCGTGTTATCAAAAGATTTCCTGCGATTCTTTCTCGTATGGGATGAGTCAATCATCCACTTTGGTATCTTATTGAACAAAAATGGTGATATTGTTCCTCCATTGATCAATAATTTCGATTTTTGGGAAGTATCGTAGTCATCCAATAAGAAGGGTTTTCTTTTTTTCAAATGAACGATTTGAAGACCTAGTGATTCTAACAACGGCTTACACAATGGATCGTTCGGACCTTTCAATTCATAGGTGTGGATTTCGGACCTATGAATCGGCATACTACCGAAACTCACAAAGAAAAAAGGAAGTGAGTTAGACAAAAAGAGAAAAAACTTGTACAAAAAGAAAAAAAGTGGCTTAGACAAATCTTTTTTGTCGATAACCTCAGACCAATCAATCGAATATTGATTAAGACGTAATCGATCGAACACTACTTGAAAACGGCTATTCTGCTCAGAAATGAAATGGTCCAAATGTTCCTGGAAATTCTTGCTCTCATTGGACCATTTGTATCTATATGCATTAGGATCCCCATTCATGGATCTGTCGGTTCGAGAAATCAAAATAAGAGGATCGAACCATTTGTTCTGACTCTTTTTCAAATTGGAGAAATGTTGGTTGATCGTGTATTTCATTATAGTTCTATGATTCAGAGTATCATTTTCTATTTGATACCCTTGAATTCCATATTCGAAGTTGCGATCGAATCGATTCATTAAAAAGAATCGATTCCATACATTTCTTATGTACCTATAGGTGCTATATTGGATTTGAATCTGATTTCGGCTCAATCTATATTGATTAACTGCCTCCATTAGTTTTGGTTTTGGATCTTCCAAATCATTCCCGCAAGAGGTCCGGACCAATTTTTTTATGATCCTTCGATAAAAAGAATCATTCTCTTCATAAAAAAGAGGGGGTAGAACCAATAAAGATTTATTTTTCGATTCATCCTTGGAGTTGAATACCTCATTTAAGAATTGTTTTTGATACAATCCGAAGGAATCGATAGAAAAAGCAAATACCTTATGATACACCAGATCTGGCTCAGTTATTGATAGAGTGAATAGATCTGCGATTTCTTGAAATATCTCTTCTGATTCAAAATCGTGGTGTAAGGTGTATCCCTTCCTGTTCCGGTCATTGAATAGATGAAATAAACCAAAAAGTGGATTTTTGTTCCAGAATGAAATCTTATTGGAACTGTCTAGTTCATCCTTCGGAACCATATCACACCCCGGGTTTGATGAAATAGGATGAATTGAGACAGTATTTTGTAAATACATAATTATATTGAATATATTTACTATTTCTTTATTTTCCGATTGCCTAGAAAGAACAAAAGAAACATCTTGTTCTTTCTTCAACAATTTCCGATCTCTAGTGGACCTCTCAGTAGGATTCGAAACCAGATGAAGTTCTGACCATCTGTTACTCTCTTTCGGATCCAGGAAAGAGCTCTCAGAGATCTTTTTTCCTTTTGGAAGATACAGGAGCCGAACAATCAACCTATTGATATTGGTTGACTCAAACGATTCTTCCAGTGTATCATT